TTCTTATAGTAGTAAGCTTCTACTCAAGAATTATAAAACCCTCTTAAAAATAACTTTATAAGACACACAACTATCTATCCTCCCATTATATATGGGACATTATAGTAAGTATAAAAACTACATAAATTATTACATAATTACCCCTACAATCATTACACACAACATTACTATCCCTTATATATATTATATTACTATCCCTTATATATATTATATTACTATCCCTTATATATATTATATTACTATCCCTTATATATATTATATTACTATCCCTTATATATATTATATTACTATCCCTTATATATTGTATAAGCCAAACTATTTTTTGGATCCTCGACTTGGAAAGACGAGATATTGAAGTATACTACTAATACTTTTTTTATCTAGGCAAGAACCCGGTGATATAGTGTCAAGATTTGGAGCATATTCGTGAGTTCTTGCCTTAAATTTGGAAAGTTTTCAAAATGAAGTGTGTAAAATATGACTTTTTAAATTTGCTTACACAGACTTATCAGCATACAAGAGAAAATAAAACCCCTTTAATAAAATTCTGACAATCGATCAAAGGAACTCCTACAATACGAAAAATTATTATGCTACAAACACCAGATTGTCAAACTCTAAAATGAAACTCCGAACCCTTAGGGCAGACTAGTAAATAATAAAAAATACAAAAATAAACTTAATAAAAAACCACAAACCAGGAAGTTTATCGAAAAAAGAGAATAACGAAAACCCTTTAATGTGGCAGGTAAACTATATAATCTTAGGGGGTACAATTCTCAACGATATAAAGATAACAGGTGATTTTCCGAAAATTTCAAAAACCTGGAATACACCCCCCCCACTAAACAATCTCTCCCCCATAAGAAAGCCTCCCAAAAACCTCCTTCAAGATTAAACAAAAAAAATAAACACCCCAACCTAGCGCCCAACAATTGGAGAACCCTTATTAAACCACTTCAACATGCCCTCATACTTGTAAGCTCCGCTAGCATATAACTCCCCGAGTAATTTAATAGGGTGCCCAAAAATCTAACTCCCGCTATTAACATAAAACTCCTAGAGTAACCTCTCGACAATCCCCCCCTTAACCGGAAAAGTAAAAGTACAAACCGAATAGAATAAACGTAAGAAACAAAAAAACAGGTTAATAGAAAGATTATAAACCTCACACCATAGGTACAGAAAAGGCCTGAAAAAAATACATGCTTTCTAAAAAAGACACCTAAAAATGGAAGACCGCATAAAGAGACTATTAAAACCCCCTGACCCACAATACCATAAGCCCCTAAATAACGAGATAAGTAAACCCCCACCGAACTCTGTCTACCCGAGGAAACTGACATTAGGTCCCCTACAAATATAAATAAGTAACACTTAGAAACCCCGTGCGTTAGCAATTGTAATAAACATAGCCTAAAATCACCACAAAGATAAAATAAAAGGCATCAAGAAATTTTATTACAAGTAGATAACGCAACTATCTTCTTTAAGTCCATAAAAAAACAAGCACAAGTGCCCGTAATTAATATAGTTAACAAAGAGATAAATACTAACAGACTATAAGATTTACCCCTAAAAAAAGAATCGTAACGAAGCAAGAATCAAACCCCCGCAGCCACCAGAGTAGAGGAGTGGACCAGAGAACTAACCGGAGTAGGAGCACGCATAGCTTCTAATAATCATGAGATGAAAGGATAACAAGCACTCTTAGTTAAGATGATGAGAAGCAAAAACAAACTATACTGTCAACCCCCTACTAAAAATCATTCCTTACTAACCCATAAAATTAACATAAACAACCCAACATCCCCAAAACGAGAGGCAAACAGAGTGATTAAAGAAGCACGAAGCCTCACACCGTTAGAATAAAAAAGGATTAAAAGAAACCTTACTAAACCTAGGTATTCTCATAAAATTAATCTTACCACAACACAAGATCTAAATACTAGTATAAGCATGGTGCCCAAAAACCAAATCATTAAGGGGAAAAGAGAATGTCCCTCCTGGGCAGAAGAGAAATAATGAAAGCAGTAAAAGAGAGCTATCAAGCCACAACATAATAACATGTACCTACAAATTAACCTAACATCGTCTAACAAAAAATAAAGAGGATAGTCTAATCACGCATAACAGATTAATGAAACTCTCCCAAATCACCCGACTAATCCATAGCATCATAAAATAAAACCGCCTAAAAAAGAGAAAAAAATTAACACCTTTGACAGAAAAGAAAACTTTCCATAGTTGCGGCCGAAACACAACTCCCAATGGTTGTCAAAATACACAAGAAAGTATAATCTTTATAGTTGATGCTTAAAACCAACCCATATTCTCTGGCACTTGTGTTTAAAGCGAGCATCATAAAAAATATGATCAAAATGACTTCAAATCATTCCTGGTTTAACCACTACTCGCAAGAGGGCTTTAAGCCATAAATCAGTCCTAAATCAACCCCATAAAATCTGGCACTCCTAAAATTACTTCGACTGATAAAAATCTCTCAAAGATCTACAATCTTCTGCACTTAAATATACTAAGTCGATAATTTCTAACGAAAGAAGGAATCCTTTCCCCCCACAACAATACTAATCCTTATAAAGCCCACCATTAAGATTAAACAAAACAGACAATAAGTGAAACCTTCAAAATAAGTACACAAATAATGTCTAGTCTCTCCAAAAACCAAACAATCCCAGTTTAAGAAACTTAAACTAAAAAAACAAGCACAAAAAATCCCTAAATATACTCCTCCGCCTCCTCTCGGTCCAGAAACAGGATTAGGATTATGTACAGAAACAAAAACAAAAAGAACATAAACCCCCCCCACATAAACCAACAAAAATAAAAGGATATATCAAGAAAACCCAAAAACATAGCATCTAAACCCCCTTACACTAAAAGCCCTCAACAATAACAAAATACAGTACCTTACCGGATGAGAGACAAACGAGAAAGCTATCAAAACAGTAAAGTAAGCCCTTAAAAAAATAAGACCCACTTTAAACCGCAAAAGATTTACTAAAATCTCTAATCTCGACAACTATTGGCATGTATGCATGACCCGCACCACACAATTCCCTACAATAACCTACAAAAACTCCCACTCGGTCAGGAGAAAAATATAAATCATTTACACGTCCCGGTATAGCATCCCTCTTTAAATGAAACTGGGGTATCGCAAATGAATGAATAACATCAGAAGAAGTTATTAAAAACATATAAGAACTCATCAAATCTAGGCATAACGGCTTATCAACATTATCAATAAAATCCAACATCACAGAATCATAAGCACCCTCCAAAGGCGTCTCATAACTCCAATATCACTGTCGGCCTATAACCTTAATCATATGATTATACGGCAAATCCTCAAAACCATGCATGCATCGCAAATTATAATAACATAAAAGCCCAACAGCAAACGTAGGTACCCCAGTTCAAACTAGTTCCAAAAGTTTCCTCTCATTACTTCCTTCCCTAGTTCCAACTACCGTAAAAATCTGTCAACCCAGTACTATTAGAACCCACAAAGGTATCAAACAACACAAAATATAAATATACATGAATAAAACAACATATAAATTCTGAAACCTCAGCATAGATTTTCTATTAATACAGACCAATCAACTAACATCTGGTTCCCCAAACATTACCATGTTACGACTTACCACAGCTAACGCCCTGGGTGACGGGCGGTATGTACCCCAACTAAATCTAATTCGATAAGACTAAATAATTCTCACCTACTTCCGAGTCCTAAACCCCAATATTCTATTTCAAGAAAAGAAACCTTATTCACCGTAGTGCACAAAATACCATCCCACTAGCAGCACATTGACCTGGCTTTAATTATTTATTACAGCTAATAACATAAATCACAGGTATTAAACCGGATATACACTAACAAAATAAAGAATGGTAAAATACTAAGTGGACTATCTATTATACTGCACACTCCCCCGGAAGAACCTCATCGGCTGCCAAATCCTTTTAGGTCTCACTAAGGACACAAAATAAAACACATGATACGGGGGTCTCTAATCCCCTTCTCTAAAAGATCCTTATAAAACTTGTAAAAATTTTACAATAAAAATTTTAATTCTACCCAAAATCTCCTAATAATTTACAAAATATTTTAACCAAACAGAAGGAGGGGGCTAACAGAATAACCGCGGAAGCTGGCACTGAGAATTCACCGCCCCCCTTAAATATGACCTGTTCGGGGTCTCCCCCAAAAACAAGTTCTAACCACTAGGTATGGCAGATTAAAATAAGCCCACCACACATCAAAAATACCCCTATGTAGTATCATATCTTTACCCCTTCCACAACCAGAATTAAATAAATCACATAAGGCATGGATCAAACATAATCTCTTACACCTTTGCAGGGTATAAATATAACATACCTAACATAAACCATAAATAATCCTTTCGTACTAACCTACGGCACAAATAGATAAGAACCGACCTGGCTTACACCGGTCTTAACTCAACTCATGAGGGGACTTAAGGTCGAACAGACCGAGCACAAAAACTTCTACACCATTGCACTAGCCCCAAGTCAACATCGAGATGGCAAACAGATAAATTGATAAGATCTCTCCTTATCTCTCACCTAGTTATCCCCGAGGTAACTTAAGCCTTCTACCCACAAGGATCAAAAAACACATAAAAAATATGCCCTTGCCCCAAGTAAATGATAAACATAAAGCTCTCGGGGTCTTTCCGTCTTATTAATAAAAGCTGGGATCTGCACCAACTCTCCAATTTCAAAATATATTCCACATCTAGTAACCACCACCTAGTCAAACCATTCAAACAATCCCTCAATTATAGGGCAATTAATTATGCTACCTTAGCACAGTCAATATACTGCGGCCATTTATAAAAACACTGGGCAGGTACGACCATCAAAATTTTCATAATGGAAATGTTTTTAATAAACAGACTGGCAAGACTGGCAGGAAACCGAGAAAAAAATAAAATATTCCCACTACTCATCCCATAATAATATAACAAATTAATAAATAAGACACATAACCAAATAAAGGAGCCTAGAAAATTTTTAACATGTTATAACACAATTCTAAAGAGGAGTACTTCTAACCCCATAATATAAAAAATGCATAAACCCTCTTATAATTCCCCTCACATCCAAGCAAGAAGAATAATCATAAACTAATATGCATCAAACCAGCTATCAAACAGCACGTCATATTTATCACACCTAGCAACTCTCTAAAAAACCTTACCTAAACATTTATAAGTTCTTAACAGGAAATTACTAAATCACTGTCTTTCGGGAAACCCTATCCAAGAATACTATCCACGAGTCATGATGCAAAAGGTACAAACCATATAGACAAAATAATAATATATAACCTCTAAGTTAAAGAAGCACAACAAGATGCACCCCTACTTTACAAAAGTAATATTCTGCCCTAAACTACACTTCCTCTAAAAAATAGCCCAACGACAAGGACCCCTCATATAATCAACATGATGTACCACCGGAGTGGTAACCACACTTAACACAATACTATTTCTCCCTCACACACCAACAGTACGATTACGCACCATCAAAGACTCACATAAAATAAACACCAAAAAAAACGCACTAACGGCAGAAACAAAACCACCCAAAGAAGAAATACTATTTAATCAAAAAAATGAAGGATCATATCTACAAACTCGACGTGGTAATCCACTCATACCGAGATAATGCATTGGAAAAAAGCATAGATTAAACCCAACCATGGATGCAAATCAATGACCCTGTAGTAAGTACTTTTTTAAACTATACCCCGTTACTATCGGTCACCACCACACTAGGGAAATTACAACAGTACTATATGAACCCAAAGATAGGACATAATGAAAATGAGCCACAACAAATCAGGTGTCATGTAACAAAGTATCCAATACAGAAGCAGATAAAACAATACCCGTAACTCCCCCAATAGTAAAGAGGACTATAAAACCAACAATCCATCAAACGATCGGATCCCAACCTCGTATCAAAGAACCCCTCAACATATAAAGTCAGGAAAAAACCTTAATACCCGTAGGAATACCAATAATCATGGTAACGGAACTAAAAAAAATAGAAGTCTTAATATCTAAACCCACCATAAACATATGGTGGGCTCAAACTACCCTGCCCAAACAAACAATAGCCCCCATAGCAAAAATTAAGCCTAAATAACCAAATAGGGAATCATTTTTTGTTAGCACCATACATATATGCCTGACCATACCAAAACCTGGCAAAATCAACACATAAACTTCCGGGTGCCCAAAAAATCAAAAAAGGTGTTGAAACAACACAGGATCTCCGCCCCCCAGGGGATCAAAAAAAGAACTCCCAAATTTACGATCAAATAGTAGCATCGTAATTCCCGCCGCTAACACAGGTAAAGATAATATTAATAATATAGAGGTAAAAAGGTAAGCCCAAACAATAATAGATACACGAGATACAGTAAAATCCCTCAAAGCACTATAAATAGTACAAATAAATTTTAAGGAGCCCAATAAACTTGAGATCCCCGCTAAATGCAAAGAGAACATCAAAAAATCAACACCCCTCCCAGAATAATCCCCCCTCGACAAGGGGGGATAAAAGGTTCAACCTACCCCCGCACCACTAAACATACTCACACCCAAACAAACAGAAGAAGGTAATAGTAATCAAGCCCTCAAAGCATTCAATCGAGGTAAGTTCAAATCCGGCAAACCCAACAATAGGGGTAACAAATAATTACCAAACCCTCCTATCAAAACAGGCATCAAAAAAAAGAATATCATGACAATCCCATGGTTAGTTATCACATAATTATACACCTCAGAAGAAACAATATTATAATAAGGGTCCAAAAATTTTAAACGAACCAACATACTCAAAGAGAGACCCAAAAATCCTCCCCAGAGCCCCAAAACCATGTAAATTAAACCTATCCGCTTATGATCTAAAGTAAACAACCAAGTTAGCCCCATCACAATCAATAAACGATCCAAAAACCACCTTTTGTTTTGAAAACAAATAATCTACATATAACCTAGTTTATTTAGGGGGTTGAATAAGTAACTATTCCAATTCTTGTTAGCAGCAAAAATTATATAACCCCCCCCCCTTAATAACCTCATTCAACATAACCCTTATCCACCTCCATCAGGAAACCCCACCTCAATAGAAATAAGAAAAAAAGATAATACCCCAAATTCTTAAATAAAATGCCCTGTAACGGCATTTTTAACAAAAGAGAAACCTCCAAATCAAAAACCACAAAAAAAACCAATAAAACAAAGTAAGTGTGACTAAAATAATTCTCTACAATACCCCCCGAAACAAAGCCACACTCAAAAGGGCTCACCCAAGAACGAAACCCTTTACTAGCCCCCCTCACAGTAATATTCCAAATGAACAAATGAAACCCGCAGATTAAAAAAAAGACAAGGAGAAAAAGCAATAAACAACAGGTAAATAAATACATTTCCCGTAAGTTATAAAAAACATCTTTGGGGTAAGAACCCAAAACTTTCAAAAAATAAGCTACTACGGGAAATACCGACGAAGGTAAAACCTTACAACCATTATATCACAATGGCCTGCTTAGCAGCCCTATCAGTTCAGTCAGCTTATTAAATAAGACCTTAAATCCCCAAAACTCACATCCTAGTTAGACTACTCGACTGCGTTCATAGGTAATAAAACCTTCCTAAGGTTAACAGCCTCATAACTTCAAACATAATCTATATGAACCCTAAAGCACTAGAAGAGAACCAAAAAAAATGAAATGACCAATACCAAAATAACCCACTCCCACATAAAGTTTACAAAAAAATCATAACGAATACGTGGTAATGTCCCACGAGCCCAAATAAAAAATATAACATGTGAAAGAGTAATCACAATCATTCACGCGCCCCCTCAAAAAAGAATAGAAGAAAGCCAAGAAAAAATAAACATAATTAAATATTCACAAGCAAATAAACAAGTAAATGGAACTTTACAATACTCTGTGTTTAAACCCCTTACTAGCTCACTCTCAGCCTCCGCATAATCAAAAGGAGTTCGTTTACACTCGCACAAAATACCCGTCACCCAAAAAAAATAACTGGCAGGAAACACAAGAAAAGATAATCAAGAATAGGACATCAAAAAAGTTAAAGAATAACCCCCAGCAATTATTGCTAATAAAACAACAATACACATAAAACAAGCCTCAAAAGTTACAGAACCGAATGCAGAACGCACACATCTTAACAAAGCAAACTTATTATACGAGCCCCACCCAACACTTAATAAACTATAACCAGTGAGTCTCGTCAAAACTAAAAACCAAAGCATCCAAAATTTCCTCGATACCCCTCTATAACATAGTGAGTACAAAACACAATAAGAACAAGATATAAAGACAAGCAACAATACACCCCCTCAAGAAAATCAACTACGGCCCTGAAAAAACACCACCTTAAACTTTATCACTAACTTCAGGAGATCCGCAAAACTCTGCAATAGGCCTATCACCCCCACCTTATTAGGTCCCTTACGTATCTGAATATAGCCCAGTACCTTACGCTCCCCTAAAATAAAAAAGGCCACAAAAACCATAATAAGAATAAAAGAAACAAGACTACTTATAAAAAAATAAAAGGAACTTAAAAAAAATAACATCCCACCCTAAGAAAACCCCTTACCTACAACACGACAAGCTGCTATTCTCCATAAACTAAGGATGAATTTGCACAACAGCAGAAAACTTTTCACCGATTGCTTGCAGAGCAACCATCTAACTTAAACTATGCCGTTAACTAACAATAGGCATCCGCCACCTCTTACGTGTAAAATAAGCATTTTATAGTTTAAACTACTCCATTAAACTACCTCATCTAGATCAATTTCAAGGAACCAAACCTAGCACGGGGTAAACCACTATTCACCATAAAACTAACAAGAAATAGCTGCTCTGAAACACTATAAATAACCCAACAAAAAAAAACTAGAAAAGAGCAAGAAAAAATACTCAAACTCATTAAAAACTTATAAACCACCGAAAAAGAAAGAGGAAACGAAATTAACAAAACTCCATATAAAAACCAAACACCTCCCTTTCAAGTCACATAGGAACCGCACTTATAAAAAAAAGACAGCACAAGCCTGGCCCAAAGAAGGTAAACAAAAAATAAATGTAGCAATCTCGCCAACGAACAAACCATAGAAATAGCTACAAACGCGGCACTTGAGGAAATCATCATATGGCATCAAAAATGAACCCAACTATACCTGTAAACCCAAAAAAGCACAGAGAGAATTATAAAAGTAAGACTACATAAAACCCTCAACATTAAAGTTCCACCAGACGACATAAAATAAGAAAAAAATAAAAAGGAGCTCTTTAAAAACGTAGAAAACCCTCATATGACAAATCAGTTAGAGCCCAAAACAACATTATATACCCAACCAAAAAATGGGAAAATACCAAACTTTATTAAAAATCCTAAAGGCACACAAAAATAAATATTCTCAAACAAAAAGCCACATACTATAAGTCTCGAAGAGACACTAGAAACTATCAGATAACTAAAAAGACTATCCAAAACAGAAGTATGGGAATTCAAAAAAAATAGAGGCACCAGCCTTAAAGTCCCCAGTTCAAGAAAAACCCAGAATATGCATAGATTACTGCTAATAAAAAGACAAAAAGAAAAGAACACCACCCCCCCTACAGAAAGTAAAGCAATCATAAAACCACGCATATTAGGTTAATGCTCTTCGGAGAAAGCTAAAATATTACAAACAATAAATCAATGAACCACCGCTACAAAGATCTCATAAAAAAATAAAATAACCAAAAACAATAAAACATGTGCTCTTCTAAAACATAACAGCCCCAAAACATAACCCCCTATAGAACCCATGGAAATATTAACAAAAGGACGTATTATTAATACAGCAGGACGAACTAAATAACTGAGGGTTTCGGCCAAACACACAAAAGGGGCTATCCACAAAGGAGTTCCCCTGGGCACAAGGGAAGAAAAAAATTTAAAAATCCTCCCATCCAAAACCCGGCACAAAAAAAGCCCCCTAAACAAGGGGAGGATAATAAAAAATAAAAAAAGTCCATATCCCATTAACCCAAAAATGTAAGGAACACGTAAAAACAAAAAACAGGCTAATAAGAAAAATAATACCCTACGGTAAGCATAATCTCCTCCACCACCTGATAATAAAGACTTAATAAAAGAAAAACACACAGATAAACGTCTTAAAAACATAGGAAAAGACAAAATATTGTATTACGTGAACATGAACCACACAGTTTAATATAACTTACCTTTCCCTCTCGCCACGTAACACGTAACCCCAACTCTTCAAATTGATACTTTTAATAAGCTAGACAAGATCTGCAGTTAACTCCTAATTACCTCTATGACCAAAACATAACATGCAAAACACCCAACTACATTTAACTAGCCAAAAATAACATAAAACTTCAGATAAGTAAAACTCTTACAGAACCTAATGTTACAAAAATATAACCTCCCCCCAACCCAATACTAAAATGGCGTGTCAAGAGCCCCCCCAATAAAAATAGAGGAACAAGGCCACCAAAAAAGAGATACAAACAGAGTAAAAAAATATAAATCAGCCCCACTTCTCCAGCCTCTAGCAGTATAAAAACCTCACAAAAAAACTGAGCTGTAGGGGGCAATGAAGCCACAGTACATAACCTAGCCCCCATCAGACATCGTACAAAACCTCTATTAACACCCCACTTCAAAATACTTCAATTACGACTTCCAGAAATTTCATACATAGCCCACAAAAAAAGGAACATAACCCCCGCCGATAAACCATGCCCAAGACAATATAAAAAAGCCAACCCATAACCTTCTTGCCTAGCAACACCTAGACACATACAAGAAATTATAATATGGGATAGTCTCATAAAAGCTAGCCAACGCTTCCCATCCAACTCCCGACAAGCACTAAAAAAAAATAATACCCTAAAAATCAAAGCAACACATATATAAACTTTAGAAAAAATACTCCCAGGTAACAAAAACCTGCAAAATCGATAAACACCCAACACACCCAACTTCATTATATAACCCCTCAAACAAACCGAAACAGAACTAGTAGCCTCCGCATGAACTATAGGTAACCACCTATGAAAAGGAGCCAACGGTATCTTAGTAATAAAAAGAATAGCTAAAATAAAAAAAACCCCTACTCCACATCCTTTCCTTAAAAACCACAACCCCATATTAAAAGTGCCGTACCCCAAGGATACATAAAAAATACACAAAACCATAGGAAGCCTCGTAAAAACCACATAACCCAGTAAATACCAAGAAGCTACATAACGCTCTGAATAAGGAGATTCCAAGACTAACAAAAATAATAAAGGAACTATCGACATCTCATAAAACCCCCAAAACAACAAAGCATGATTACAACAATATCTGCCCACCGAAGAAAATAAACTCAACAAAATCATAAGCATGGGCAAATAGCTAGAATAATCAAAAAAAAAGTACAATCTTAAAAACAGAAAAAACGTAAGAAGTGTTAAAAAAAATCTTACCCCGTCAAAAAAAAATCAACCACACCCTATAGATTTAAAACCAAACGCACCCCTTCAGGAAAAAATAACAGCCAAAAATAAAGCAACAATAAACCCTAGTAAGCCACCGAAAACATCAAAATTCTGAAACTTCATAACCGAGTCAACACAACCAAGCTTAAAACAACTTCAACAGTAAAAATTACCATTAAAGCTAAAAAAAACATATGCATCTCCTCTCACTGATGCATTATAGACACAAACAAAAGCAACACTTTCAAGTTCTCCACAACAATCAAACAATTCAATAAACGAGACAGAGAGAGAACAAAACTACAAAATATTATAACCATACCAGCTAATAACAAAAACCTGCTCACATAAACCTAATAACTCAACCGAGGAACCCCCCCAGAATAAGGAATCACCCACAACCCCTTAAACATAGCTAAAAACAAAACTATTAACAAACTAGATAACTTACTAATCAAAACAAACGGAGCCTCTGGATGACAGGCACCTAAATAACCTAACAAAAAAAACAATGCCACCCTCCTTCAAAATACTAGCTGACGCCCCAAACTATAACTACAAGAACTATTAAAGCTGGGCAACCAGAGTAAAAACAAAAACACAATAACTAAAACCAAACCACCCACCTTAGACTCAACAGAACGAAGCATAGCATAAAAAGCTAAAAAATACCACTCCGGCTTTATAGAAACAGGAGTAACCAAAGGATCAGCCTGAATGTATCTCTCAACATCCAAAACAATATCTGGAGAAAACATTATAAAGCCAGCACATAAAAATAATAATAACAACAAGACAAAACCATCCTTATTCGTAAAACCCCCATGAAACAGAACAACATCCCTATAACCCCCCCTAATAAATAAGGGGTTATTAGAACCCCCCTTATGTAAATAAAATAAATGTACTACCCTCAAACCCAAAATAATAAAAGCTACGCAGATATGTGCAGAAAATACCCGAACCAACGTCACATTAGTAACAGAAAATCCCCCCACAATAAACTTATAAAGACTAGCACCTACTAAAGGAACCCTATTCAATATAGAAGTCAAAACCGTAGCGGCTCAATAAGACATCTGGTGTCAAGGAAGAATATAACCCAAAAAAGCCTCCACCATCATTAAAAGGTAAAGTACAAACCCTACATTTCAAACCCCCAACTTACTATAACTAGAATAATACAAAGCACGCCCCATATGAATAAAAAATAATATAAATATAAAAGAAACACCCCATATATGCATATAACGAGTAAACCAAACAAAAAGACCCTCTCTAGTAAAATTCAAAACACAACCAAATCTCATACTAGAGTCCGCCACATAAATAAAAGATAATATTAAACCAGAAACAACCTGAATTACCAAAAATCTTCTAATCATAAAACCCCCGCATCAAAAATAACTCAAAGACAGATTAGTAGGTAAATCTACAACATTTTGACGAATAACAGATAACATCTTCCCCCACTATAAAAATATAGAATATCAACACCACAAATTGAAAGTTTAAATTAACCTATAGAAGAAAATAAAACAGCTAGCATAAATAAACAATAATAAAAACAAGTAACCAAATATAATCCACAAAATGTCAATACCACACACCCAAATTAACATAATATAATTTTGTTAGCCTCCCCCCCAAAAAAAATAAGATTAATAAACCAACAATACCAATCAAAACATGCCTAAAATGTAAACCCACTATACAGAAAGAAACAGCATAATAAGTAGAATATAAGAGATCACAGAAACAATCATAAAATTCAAATAACTGAAGTAATACAAAACAAAACCCCAAAAATATTGTAAATCCTAACAGAGGTAACGCAAGAATCCTACCAAATTTATGATGATAGGCAGTAGCCGTCAAAGAAGAGCCCAATAAAAAGAAACATCCCAAAAAGGGAAGTTCTGTCCTATCCGAGATACAAGCACTACCTCATTCTTTAGACCAGAGGCAAGTTAAAAATAGGGAAAGAAAGATAGCAACCTCTCTAAGAATAAAAAGCCAAAACCCCGCCATATAATGACGGGATGTCTTATAAACCTCCTTGATTAAAAAGTAGCTAGAAAAAATTAACAACCCAATGGATAATAACATGCCCCCCAAGTTTCAAAAAATCAATCTTACAAGTATAGTAGGAAACATAACAGAATTACAAATAGGCAGTCACCTCAT